TGTATATTCCATTTACTATAGAAGTTCCGAGGGAGTTCATTAAAGGAATGTTTCCAATAAAAATTGTTTGTTCTTGCATATCCTTACTGGTTTTCCAAATTAATCCTGCGGATACATATAATTCGGAAGAATATGTGAGTGATTCATATACAGCATCCCTTTCTTTTATCAACGGTTCCACCAATTGATATGTTTCCACAAATAATTGAAATTCAATTTCTTGATCCGTATCTTCAATTTTTGGAAATTTATAAAGTTCTTCTGTTAAGCCCCGATCCATGAACCCACAAAATCCTTCAAATTGTATCTGATTCAACCCAGGTATTGTATACATTTCCCCATTTTCATCCCCGAGCATTTTTAATTTCCCATTTATCAAAAAAATCCCATTCTTTTCTCATTCTTCATCGAATCATATGAATCGATCTAATAATGATGGAATTGAATTTCTATTCTGTTTACTGAATCACATGAAATTTTATCTAACTCCATATACCATATAATATATATGGAATGTATGAAATGCGTATGAACGGAAGAAGAAAAAGTAGACTCAAATTTTTGAATTTATATTTATAACAAACAGATCCAGAAAAGAATTGATAAATGCCATTTAGCCTTATGTAGTTTTGTAGAGAAAATCAAAAACAAAAAGAATTCAATTTCTACCATTATTATGATATTCCATATTCCAATCCGATTGAATACCAGAAAAATGAAAAAATGAAATGAATTCCTGATTTGATCTGTTCGTTGAGATAAAGACAAAATAATCATACAATAGATATAGGGAGAGAGTTGATTTTTCTAGCACTTAATTTTTTCATAGATTACATTGTTCAAAAAATGATTCGCAGAGAAGAGAGATGTTTTTACCCACTTTTTAGTTTTTTATTTTTTAGTAGAATATTTAGAATATGATTGAAGTGCAAGTGCGTACGAAAAGAGGGCTTGGATTTATTAAACAGATGCAGATATAGCATTTCTATTTATATATGTCTTTCCTCTTTTCTTTTTATTCCATTATAGCTCTCTAGTGGAGACAACACATGGCGTGCTCTATCAAAAATTCTATTTTTTCTTTTATTTAAATCTATTCAATGAAAAATGGAAACACAATAATTTCTTGCTGATTCCCTATGGACATCATATCTAGATAGATAAAATACCTCATTAGATAACTATAGCTGTGTAACAGTAACAACTTATGTTCTGGGGTTTACATAGACTCATAATTGCTGTTATATTATTATATTCTAATATAATTTAGAATTGAAATTAAGAAAGTTTTTTTATTGAAAAAAAAATCAAGACTGATTAGTTATGTATCTATTGTGATTTTCTTATACCATTAGAGAAAGACAAGTGAAGAAGAATCGTCCATAAATTTGCAGTCAATAGTTAATAGTTAATGGTTCCAATTTATTTGTCCTGCATTTTGACTTTTGTAACTGAGAATCCACATTTTCTTTTTCAATAGAAAAGAAAAAAGAAAGGGAAAGTTTTTGTTTTTAGATATTGTGTGTCTTGAGATACTATAACCAATTGAAGGTATGGATCCAATCTAAAAATAAAAAGGGGATACTCTCATTTTTTTTGTTTGTAGCCTTTTGGCGACATGGCCGAGCGGTAAGGCGGGGGACTGCAAATCCCTTATTCCCCAGTTCAAATCCGGGTGTCGCCTGATCAACAAAAAACTTGAAATCCTATATTCTGTTTTGCTGATATAACTCGACAAATTTTCTCCAGCAAAAACAAGAGTAGTGGAAGGGAATCAGTAAATCTTGATATGGTAGCCCCTCCCCGGGCTACTAGCGGAGTCTTGAATTAGATTGGATAACGGGAGTGTCTAATTAACTAATGAATGGTTGTAGAAGGGTTGGAAGATACTTTGTATACAGACTGATGAACGTCTCTGAGTGTTCAGGCATCCAATCAATATTAGATCAATATTAGATTGGATGGATAATTGGCTTTTACTTAATGAGGGACACCAAAAGAAAGAATAAGTCTTATTATTGCTACATGTGAGTAACATTCTTTTGCTACTTCCAAAACAAAAGTGTTACTGCGTATTTTGCTTGTGCTTAATGGTTCTCGATTTTACTAGAAATCATATAAGAACTTGTTATAAGCGGATTTATTGAAGTGTTTCATCAACGGTGGTGTGTCAGAATTCCCTTTTCTTTTTGACTCTGCGCCGGTAATTCCACTATTATTAGTGAACAATAATGGAAAAATTCCTTCATATTTGTTTCATATTCATAGAGATAGGGGACATAATACACATGGATATAGTAAGTCTTGCTTGGGCCGCTTTAATGGTAGTCTTTACATTTTCCCTTTCACTCGTAGTATGGGGAAGAAGTGGACTCTAGGGGTACTCCTAATTGGGTTGAGGAATCAAACCGTATCAATTGTTTTCTAGATCGTTTTGCAAAGCCTTTTTTTTAACTATTTTTTGAGTCTTCATTTCGAAATTCTTGGATTTTAGTGGAGTAATGTATTTTATGAATAATATAGATGAATAATACCCTTTCAATCAAAATCAAACAAACATTTCAAAAATTCCCATGTTCGCGAAAGTAAAAGGGCTACGGATGATAGGCAATTAAAAAAAAAAAAAGAATTCTTCCTAAATTTTCTATTTTGATGAACCAGCTCTTACCAAAGTTATATATGGACAATGAGGGACAAGGACCCCCCTCCCCTTTTTTTTCTGTATTTCTTTGTTTTTATTTCCTTCCCGCTTTACTGTTCAAAGAGAAAAAAAAAAAAGTATTACTTGATTTTTTTTTTTTTTTATTAATATATGCCTATTCCATTTTTCCTTCATTTCTGATTATTTTCAATATGAATCTCGGTATCCATCAAAAGAATCAAATCCATGAAATGAAAGAAAAAGAATTAGAAAATCGTAAGACTTGCCTTTCAATTATTTCAGATTGATTGAAATCAACACAAATAAAGCGAAGAACTAAAATTAAGATACTATATACATTACATATATTTAATTGATATCGACATGTATGAAGATACATATTGTAGATTCATCTATATTAAGCTTGTATCTTTATACATTACAATAATAGATATAGATAGTATGGTAGAAAGATTCATATTTTTTTTTCTACCATACTATCGAGTTTTATAGGATACTGCTGATTCTAGTCCATTCATTTTATTTAAGACGTGAAATTGGAATCCTTTTTTTCTTAAATCCTTGAAAAAAAGTCAAGTTTCATTCAAATTAATCACTTTGACTGACAGTTTTTACGTATATTATAAGTAAAAAAGCGGTAGGAACTAGAATGAACAGCGCTGTAGCAATAAATGCGAGAATATTTACTTCCATAATTTCATTGTTTTTTTTACTTCGCAATAACTCGGGATTTAATCCCATAGAGATGATAAATTTGTCGCTTGTAAATTCAATGCGATGACTTACATTTCAATGACATCGAATCGGATCAATATCATGAATAACAATATCTAAGCTATCAAATCGATTCACCGTCGAGAATTGAATAGTATAACATAGGAAGATCTTTTATCCACACCGAATACAAAATTTGATTCCTGGCCCAATCAAAAGAATTCCTTTATTTATATATATTCTTTTCCACTCTTTCTTTTCGATAATCTACCGCCTTCCTTGTACAATCATCTGATGATGTATCATCTGACTGCTTTTCCACTTTCACCGTTTACAAATAGTTTACAAATAAACCCCAACAAAAAAATAGAAAGAAAAAAAAAGGATATCCTTGGGAATGAGAAAGAAAAAAAAAGGATATCCTTGGGAATGAGGGAATGAAATTCTGTCATTTGTATCCCCTTTCACAGAAAATGTAGGGATCAATTGATGTTTTTTTTATTGTATCCGTCGGGACTGACGGGGCTCGAACCCGCAGCTTCCGCCTTGACAGGGCGGTGCTCTGACCAATTGAACTACAATCCCAGGGAAATAAAGAAAAGTGTACAGCATAGATATTCTTATGATTTCATTCAAGCTATTTTCTATTTTCATTTTAGATTCGAATCGCCGTGTTGTAACAAACAAAGGCGCGAGTGATATATTGATATCTATACGGGTATGCGCTTTAGTGAGAGCAACGCGGATTACTAGTTACTAGTAATCCTTTCGTTATTGTCAAATCGATCGATAATCAATTTTAAAATGAAAAAAAAAAAGAGTCTTTTTTCTTTACTTTCTACTTTACTCTTTCTTTTCATTAAACTTTATACTTAATGATCCTGATATGAATCTAGATCGTTATCAAGGTCAGAATTTATGGGCATTTTATGTTATGGCGGATCAGCGAATTATTGGGCCGAGCTGGATTTGAACCAGCGTAGACATATTGCCAACGAATTTACAGTCCGTCCCCATTAACCGCTCGGGCATCGACCCAGGAAGAATCAATTCTAGGTTTATTGATAATCCATGATCAACTTCCTTTCGTAGTACCCTACCCCCAGGGGAAGTCGAATCCCCGCTGCCTCCTTGAAAGAGAGATGTCCTGAACCGCTAGACGATGGGGGCATATTTGCCTGACCGCCATCATACTATGCTCATAGTATGAACAGTTTTTTGAAATTGTCAATATAATGGAATGATATGACTAGACCCGAAAGCTTTTTCCATCTTTTAGGATTTTCCATTTTTGATTCATGATTTATACTCATAAATCATTCATTTTAATCGCCCCTCTATTCTATATAGAAATGAATTAGATAAATTCAATCTATTATATTATTATAATATAGAAATCGATATTATAAAAAGAAAATAGATTCTATTATTATATTAATAATACAAAGTATAAGATCCTTTCGGGAAGTGATTGGTCTGACATAAACATAAAAAAGGGAGTTAAACTTCATTTCTTCCACTTTCATTCATTGATTCACTCATTATTAAGACGAGACAGGCGTATTTCTATCTCACACTAAGCCAGGAAATTAACAAATATGTGTGTGTTTTTTTTTTCTAAAAA